ACCTATTCTTGAAATACACAACTCGCACACACTCCCTTTCCAAAAAAAATCAATACACCCAGCACTACGCTTAGATTTATTGGATTTGTTGCTAAAATATCGGTATTAAACTCGAAACTCCCAGCGGATGGCCAGTGCCCCGCGGAAACAAAAGAATCGGTTATATTTTTCATATGCTTTCCCCTTATAGATAGGACTAACAAAGAACAGAGTTATTTTTGTATCACTCCGCTTATTATTAATTTGAGAATTCTCAAATTTATTAGTTATGGTTATGTTTTTATTCTACGATGAAATGAAACATTAAACAAAAGGATTTGCAAATAAAAGAGCTAATGCCACGACCAGTCCATAAATTGTTAAAGCTTCCATAAAAGCCAGACTAAGCAATAAAGTACCTCGTATTTTACCCTCTGCTTCTGGTTGTCTCGCAATACCTTCTACAGCTTGGCCCGCAGCAGTACCTTGACCAACCCCAGGTCCGATAGAAGCAAGCCCTACAGCCAATCCAGCAGCAATAACGGAAGCGGCAGAAATAAGTGGATTCATGGTAAGTTCCTCGCACCAAAAAGAGAAATGGTTAATGATACAACCAACCAATGAATTAGTACTTAATCTACTTCTTTTTCTACTTCTACTTTTACTATTTACTTTACTACACTTATTTTTCCTTTTTTGATCTTTATCACTAAAATCTATCGGGTCGAAGTAGCTAAAAACTCCAAATGGAATTCAGAATATTACTGAATTTTCAGAACTACTTCGATATGCCGTTTTTCCTTTCTACCTTATGTAAATAGATATGTATACGGTTTTAGTCATTGCGTTTCCTTGTTTATAAGCTATTCTATTCTTTCTCTTTCATTCAATTCACAATCACAGACAAAATAGAAAAAGGACTGATATGGGAATCCATCTAAATGCAGTGGGCTAGAAACAAAGAGATAGGGGTAATTACTATCTAACTAGTAAATAACATATACTTTTATTCTTCCATAACGTAAATCACCTGCACTTTTTCTTCTATGAAATCGTATTCTGTAACCATTTCTGTAACCATTCTTCGAAACATACACAAGGATTGATACTCATAGGCATTACATATACATATATGTAGTAGTATCCCCAACCCTTCTTTCTCTTCCAAATCCTGCAATATCATCTATCTTTCTTCATATATACATACATGTAGCTATTTGCATTTTCTTCTCCAACCCAGTGGATTATATTGAACCCCCCGCATTGCTTAAATTTGGATAAGCTTCAAAAAAGACTATTTCGAAAGTTAGTCAATGATGACCCTCCATGGATTCACCTATATAAGCCGCAGCCAGAGTTGCAAAAATAAGAGCTTGAATACCACTTGTAAATAATCCAAGAAACATGACAGGTATAGGAACTACTGAAGGCACTAAAGAAACAAGAACAACAACCACTAATTCATCAGCCAATATATTCCCGAAAAGTCGAAAACTAAGAGATAAAGGTTTTGTGAAATCTTCTAAAATATTAATTGGTAAAAGTATTGGAGTTGGTTGAATGTATTTCCCGAAATATCCCAATCCTTTTTTGCTAAGACCCGCATAGAAATATGCCACTGACGTGGGTAAAGCTAAAGCAACAGTAGTATTTATATCATTCGTGGGCGCAGCTAACTCTCCATGAGGTAACTTTATGATTTTCCAAGGTAAAAGAGCACCTGACCAGTTAGAAACAAAAATAAATAGGAACATCGTTCCAATAAATGGAACCCAAGGACCATACTCCTCTCCAATCTGAGTTTTGCTCAAGTCTTGAATAAATTCAAGGACATATTCGAAGAAATTCTGACCGTCGGTCGGAATGGTTTGTGGATTCCGAACAGCTATGATCACTGAACCTAATAAGATAGCAATTACAACCCAAGAAGTGATAAGTACTTGGGCATGGATTTGTAAACCTCCTATTTGCCAATAGAAATGTTGGCCTACTTCTACACCTGATATATCGTATAACCCTTTAAGTGTTTTAATGGAACATGGTATAACATTCATATTGTCCTCTAACAGAAATCGAACTTCAAAAAAGTAATTATTTTGATTCAACCATCTCTTTCTCAATTAATCTATGTTCATTCATGAATTGAAGTTATGAATCGTATATTTCGGATACCGAGAAATCACATAAAAAAATACCAATCATTTGATCTTTTCAATATTATTCAATATTCAAAACATAGTTCAAACTCCAAAAGATGCAAACCAAAATAGTAACAATCAAAGAGAGTTCACCAAAAACAAACTAATCTTCTTCTTCTTAATGATAAGATTAATGATAAGATAATCAACCATTTTTTATATAACTAGAACGGCCCTCACAAATTGCAGATACTAATTTGGTAAGAATCAATCGAATCGAAGCTATAGCATCATCGTTGGCCGGAATAGAAATATCTGCAAGATCTGGGTCACAATTTGTATCGATTAAACAAATCGTCGGAATACCCAAAATGACACATTCTCGAAGAACCGTATATTCTTCTTGCTGATCAACGATAATTACAATATCGGGCAATCCCGTCATATATTTGATCCCACCCAGATATGTTTGCAAGGTAGATAACTTTCTCTTCAACATTGCTGCATCTCCTTTGGGGAGACGATTGAGTTTCCCCATCTTTTGTTCTGCTCTTAAGTCCCGGAACTTCTGAAGTCTTGTTTCTGTAGTAGACCAATTCGTTAACATACCACCAAGCCATTTTTTATTAACATAATGACATCGAGCCCTTATTGCTGCTGATGCTACTAAATCCGCTGCTTTCTTTTTGGTGCCAACGATTAAGAATTTTTTTCCCCTGCTTGCTGCATCAAAAACTAAATCGCAGGCTTCTGATAAAAAACGAGCAGTTATAGTAAGATTTGTAATATGAATACCTTTACGCTTTGCAGAGATGTAAGGAGCCATTCTAGGATTCCATTTATTAGTACCATGACCAAAATGAACTCCTGCTTCCATCATTTCTTCCAAATTGATGTTCCAATATCGTCTTCCCATTTTCCCACACTTTCTCTTTTTCTTTTTCAAAGAGATTCAGTACCTTGTGAAATAAATAATTGTTCCGACGGAACCTTCTACCAGGATTGACCATTGATCTACGACCCAAACCACGAATTTCATTCTTTATTATTTTTTATTTCATTGATTACGAAATCCATAATCGGACCAGAGAGTGAAAGTAAAAAGAATGAACCTCTTGTTAGGAATTAGTAAATTACATTACGTAAATGATTGGTCTGATGTCTCATGGAAAGTGTTTGGGGCACAAGAACAAAATAATTCTCTATGGTGTAACAAGATATCTCTCATTTCCAACTCGAATAGATTCTTACTTTTGATTTTCAAATGAATGTTTTTGTCTTGCTTTGAACGATGTACTAATTTTTTGAATCCGGTACCAACCGGTATAATCCCCCCCAGAACAACGTTCTCTTTCAGGCCTTTCAACCAATCAATACGACCTCGTAGAGCAGCTTTTGCTAAAACTCGAGCAGTTTCTTGAAAACTCGCTTCGGATATGAAACTTTGAGTATTCAGAGATGATTTCGTTATTCCCAATAAGATTGCCCGATAACAGATCGCTTCGTCCAAAACGCGCCCTGCTCGCTCTGCTCGCAACAATCCAATAAATTCCCCAGGTAAAAAAACATTAGACATTCCATCTTCTGAAACCAAAACTCTTGATGTTACTTGACGTACAATAATCTCTATATGTCTATTATGGATCTGTACCCCCTGGGATCGATAAACCTTTTGGATCTTATTAACCAAAGAGATACGACTTTGGGCTATGGTTAGTTCAGCTCCAATCAAGAATCCCCAGGGGATCCCAAGAATCCTTCGGATACGTTCGTCCCAACCTTGAACTCTTCTTTCGAGGTTCATCGATATTGAATCAATTGAACGAACTTCTAAGATTTGTTCCACTTTTGGAAGACCTTGCGTTATGTCACCAGATCTCGATTTTTCATATATAAATGTAATTAATGTATCTCCTTCATAAAAGGTTTCCCCATAATGGCCATGAACAGTTGCTCCTGGAGTGACCAAATAGGGCTTAGCTGATCTTATAACTAAAGAGTCAACATGAACAATTAAAATTTGACCAGATTTTTTTATGCGTGATCCGTATTTAAATAGACATACATTTTCACAAAGGAATTGTCCAAGGCTAATTATTGTCCATGCCTCTTCACAAGAATCGTGATGGAGAAAACACCAATTCAAATGGAATGAATTCCAAATGATGTTACTGCATGGATCGGGATTATAAATCCTACTATTTTCATCTAGGAAACAGTATTGAAATGGAAGTACTTGAAGCACTTGGAAAGTCTGTTGAAAATTCTCAAGTAAAAAATCTTTCTTTAAAAAGACTTGATTATAAGTTCTTAAATAGTAAGATGAACGAAAATCTACTATTTTAGGCACAATAGTACCTAAAGGACCCAACAAATCCCTAATTGGAGTCATGGGATCCGATTCTTTTGTCGCATTATTATATCTCGAAGTATTGAAGGGGCCAATTCGAGAACAATTGGATGATGACAAAATTAGGAAAGATTGGCATTCCTTATTTCGATTCAACAACGTACCAAGAGTTCCCTGATGTTGGGGAAATGATTGAATCTTCACCTTGGAATCAAAAGGATTGATATGGGTACGATCTAATCCATTATTGGAAATAAATCCCGAACCTGCCATATCATACCTTTTTACGGTATACGAAATAGTGGACTTTACTAACTCAATTCGGATGAAATCACGAAGCAGATCATTTGTCCTTATTTCAACAAAAGAAGCATGAACCTCTTCTTCTATAGAACTCTTTTTTTCTTGGTCCCAAGTCAATACTAAGCAAGCCCGAACTAATTGAATACTTGTGTGAGAAATTCCTCGAATTGACTTGCCATTTCCATAAAGTATATAATTGACAATTCGAAGTTGGACATTATCCTTTTCCT